TTCTAGATATAGTAAGATAGACTATAGAGTATAAAGCGGGTAGCGGGAATCGAACCCGCATCGTTAGCTTGGAAGGCTAGGGGTTATAGTCGACGTTGATTCATCATTTTTAACGTCTCTAATTCAAAACCGAACATGAAACTTTGCTTTCATTCGGCTTCTTTATCGAATATGGATAAATTTCCCCATATAAGACGTGAACGAAATAAAAAAAAATAATAATAAAATAAAAAATTCGATCCATAACATCTATGTCAGCCTTTTTGTCTTAATGCATTCAAAACACCTCGCTTTCTAGATGATCCCTCTAGAAGAGGGTGGTTTTAACAATCTTTCTAATTACTTCGTTCTCTATTGCTATTTGAGAGAATCCTTAGGAAACGGGTGTTGTTTCCACCGAGCTAAAACAATATGTCGATGTCTCTAGTAAACCAAAAGCATCGTTTAATGGCTATTTTGCTTCAATCTCCCCTATTCCAAAATCCAAAAGTTGAAGATTTAGTTACGATTAGAAATACACTTTTCTATCTTTATCCATGGATTCTTTATTCATACTCATTCAATTGGAAGTATTGATTCAATTCAATAAAATTATGTTTCGTAATTTAATTTCATAATCCAATTTTTAATTGACTCTTGGATACAAATCACGAGAATGTATGTTCTTCCTCGAGTCTTTCATTGAAAGGTAAAGGATTAAATCCTTTTAAGAAATAAAATTTTTGATAGGAATCGGAATATGAATCAAACCGAAGGCCCCCTTAACTATTAAGGGGATTAATAGAACGAATCACACTTTTACCACTAAACTATACCCGCTGCGGTGCCATTATTGTATATAATTGTATAATTATTGTATATAATTGTATATAAAATAAAAGGGCCTTTTGTCGAGTAAGGTAATCAGGAGAAACCAATATAGAATCAGAAAAGAATCATGAAAATTAGAGCGGTGAGGTATTTCATTAGGGAACCTAATGAGATTAGGAAAAGAGGGCTCGTTTAAATAACTAAATCAAAAGTTCTTTCTTTTTTGGAGGGTTTTTGACGGATACGGATATGGCTTGACAAAACTACTTAAGTTTAAAATGAATTGTGCAAGAATCCGTAATTTTATTTCTTTTTTTTTTTTTCAGTAAAATATAAAAAAAAGTAGAAATAATAAAATAAAAAATGACACTTTGATTCTATATCATAGGAATGAAAACAGTCCCGCTTCTGATTGTTGTTGTTTCAATAACAAGCATTTTTCAAATCAAATAAATTCTTTTTTTCTACTACGATTCATTGGAACAAAAAAAGGCCCCGGCTAGGTACTGACCGGGGCCAGGCCGCGGAAATAAAAAAGGGGCCCCTTTTCGGACGAAAAAAAGATATTCTTATCTATTCTTTTATATAGAATCAAAAGAAGTATTCTTTTTTTTTTATAAATAAAAATTATATTATATATTGATTTCTATTGATTATATATTGATTGGAATATTGAGTTATATTGAGTTGGAGATATCTCTTTCGAGCCTTTACTTTATCTAAAACTTTATCTAAATGGAATTGGAATCGCTGATATGAGAAAAGTTATATATAAATAAAAAAACGCGAGATACGAGATAATAAAATATATAATAAAGAGATAAAAAAGAGCTTTTTTCAAGCCTTACTTTTTGTGTAATGTAACATAGTAATTATCCTTTTTCAATTGGGAGAGATGGCTGAGTGGACTAAAGCGTCGGATTGCTAATCCGTTGTACGAGTAATTCGTACCGAGGGTTCGAATCCCTCTCTTTCCGTTTCCGTTGATGACTTAGTATTTTATTTATCTTTTGAATTTATCGAACCCCTTTTTATTTTTTTTTTATTTATTTTATTTATTATTTTATTTATTTAATAGTTAAAGATGTGGAATAGATAAAATCCGAAGAGCATTTAAAAATCAAACAAGAAAAAAAAAAATAAAACAAAAAAACCTTATTTTTTATTCTTCACGTCCAGGATTACGCCCTGGATCATTAGATAGGAATCCGAAGATGAAGAGAGAAACAAAAAATATCACTACTGTGTAAACAAAGAGTTTGAGAGTAAGCATTACACAATCTCCAAGATAATTTTTGAGGTTGGGAAAAAAAGAGAATAGATTCCCTGTTTTTATACCACATATTCTGTTTTGACACCAAGAAATGAAGAAATTTCTAGAAATAGAAAAGAATGTTCATAAATTCATTTGTAATAAGAGTTGTAATAAGAGTCGAGTCTTTCATTACCAAAAATTTTCTTTCATACCCACAATTAGATATTGTGGGGGATTCTGATAGGGTCTTTTCAATGGAAGGGAAAAAAAGGGAAGGGAAAAAAAGGGAAGGGAAAAAAGGGAAGGGAAAAAAGGGAAGGGAAAAAAAGGCCAGAATGAGGAAATGAGGTGATCCGGATTTATCGCGGCTATACAAGAATTTCAATGTTTGAATTGAAGGTTCATACTGTAAGACTTATCTGATCTTATCAATTGTTAGAATTTTTTTTGCTCGAATAGGTCGTGAATTTTTCTAGGACAGTATTAAAGATCTCATCGAAAACTTACAGCAGCTTGCCAAACAAAAGCTAAGAGAAAAAAGAGCACAGGGATTACTGGCATAACATCCACGATTGGATTCAAAAAAGCGTAGGCCTCGGGCAATTTGGCGAAGAAAAGACTGCTTGAATAAAAGGAAGAATTAAGACAGATACAGACCATACTAAAGATATTAAGCATAACAAAGATTTTGTTCTTGAATGAAGCTAATTATATTTTGATTGAGTTATAAAAATTATATTTTGATTAAGTTATTAATATATTATTGATATAAACTTATTGATATAAAAATCAATAAAGTATAAAAAAAAAATGAATAAAGTAAGGTAGACCAAAAAACCCTTCTTTTAAAATTTTTTAAAATTCACCCAATCAAAAATTTTTTAATTCTCAAATCAAAAAAGAATAGAATAAATCATACTTTCATACAATATCTTAATTGAATTATATATTATGATCAATAAATTCAGTTTCATTCTAATTCTATATATACGCGTATCAAAATCCTAGCAACAACCTAATCTATTTCATAGATATTTTAACTGGAATTGACGAACAACCAATACTAATATTAATATTAATGTCTAGTAGGGTCGAATAGAAATGAAATGGGGCGTGGCCAAGCGGTAAGGCAACGGGTTTTGGTCCCGCTATTCGGAGGTTCGAATCCTTCCGTCCCAGAGCCTACTCATTATATATTTTATTATATATCATAATAATTCCTTCTTGAACAATCTTCTGTTTATAATAAATGTGATTCTTGTTTCTTATTTGTAATGATTCTTCTCTAAATCATATTCACAAATTTTATCGAGTTCAAATAACACGCAGATGTAATTGATAATTGAATCTATGTGTGATCCAGGAAAGATGGGGACATAATATGGATTTATCTTTCTTATGATGATAAAATTTATGATAAAATGCGGTCCTTACTGTAAAACTTTATTCAAATAATGATATCGAGATAGGCTTTTTTTTCAATTAAATCTTTTTAATGATTTCTTATGAGTCTTTAGTACTCGAAGAAGTGTAAGATTGGTGAATCCATCCTATCGAGTCACTTGAGGATCTCGATGCAAAACGAACTTAGTACCGACCGAAGCAATGACTATTCATGATTCCATAATTGAATCAATTACATACCGGTTACAAACTAAAGGAAAGGAATGTTATGGTAAAACTTCGTTTGAAACGATGTGGTAGAAAGCAACGTGTGACTTGACGGACATGATCCGCTGTGGATTCTTACATTCACCATTTTCTATTATATAGAAAGGTGCTCTTGGCTCGACATCGTTTGGTCTGTTACACACTAGAACCCACATTTTTTATTGGGTTGGGATGTAAAATGTAAATAGTACATGGTGGAGCTCGAGTAGAAAGTATTGATTCATTTCTCAGGGGCAAGGATCTAGGGTTAGTGCCAATCAATAAGTTGGAACAACTTCGTAAATATGTAAATATATTTTCGATATAGAAATAGAAAGGATCCAATTCGAGCAAGTTTCAAATACAAAAGTCAAGTTTGTTGGAATTGGTAAAACTCTTTCGATCAAAATAAAAAGTGTATCGCGCGGAAATCAATCGTTCATATGATTCTTTGATAGAAAAAAAAATGGTATGTTGCTGCCATTTTGAAATGATTAAAGATCACCGAAGTAATGTCTAAACCCAATGATTCAAGGCAAAGATAAAGGATTTTGGAACAAGGAAATACCCTTTTCAATTGTCTCAACAACTAGATCAGAATGAAGAATCAAAATAGATTCTAAAAAGGAAAAACAAAAAAGGGGGGTTAGAGACCACTCAATAAATAAAATGCCTAAAGGTTTTCCTTTGAGTTATTTGAGAGTTATCCAACTTGAGTTAGGGGGGTATAAATGATTTCTTTTTCGGGAAATCTTTTTCGGGAAAAAAGAAGAAAAAAGGACTTAAATCATAGTCTAATTGATTTGATGATTTTATAGAGCTGTTTTTCATTAGAATTCTATACAGAGACATAACTTTGAATCAAATCATTTTTCTCGAGCCGTATGAGGCGAAAACTTCTTATACGTTTCTAAGGGGGGTATTGTTTATCTACACCTATCCCAATGGGCCATTTATCGAATCGTTGCAATTGATGTTCGATCCCGAAGAGAAGGAAGAGATCTTCGGAAAGTTGGTTTTTATGATCCGATAAAGAATCAGACCTATTTAAATGTTTCTGCTATTTTATATTTCCTTGAAAAAGGCGCTCAACCTACAGGAACTGTTCATGATATTTCAAAGAAGGCGGGGGTTTTTACGGAACTTTGCCTTAACCAAACGAAATTAATGAAATAAAAAAAACAGGGGATTAAGCTTTCTTAGTCTACTTATATTGCCTATTGATTGAATAAACTCGAGATTTTTTCCTACGTCTTCTTTTTCCTTAATTTATTCTTCCATTTACACCCTTTTTTTGTATTTTTTTGTATCTATATAAATTATTTATGTAGTGCCAATCCAACATAAGCCCTTACTTTGTAAGTTTGTATTATATTTAGTTTAATTTTTTTTTTTTTTCTATTATTAATTCAATTTAAATTATTTAAATTGAATTATTGAATTAATGGATTCTTTTGTTTTCTTCATTGTATTCTTTTATCAACATTCATATTGACAACAGTATATCAAACAAATATAATCTGATCGTGGGGAAATGGATCTATTTATCTCCATTCCATAAGTTTGGTTTTTTACTTCATTCAAATGATGGGTTTCTTGGGTTTGCTGCGATACAAGAAGTCTTTTTGATTGAAAATATTAAATATATATATATATATTTAATATATAATTTCATTTTGTTTTATGTTCAGATAGAAATTAGAAATTTTTCTATTTCATTTATTGCTAATTTAATGTTTTGATTGTGTCGTGCAATTTAATCTTTTTTTTATTTATTTGATTCCGATTGTATCTACACATCCTAATTATTTTATTTGGGTTGCTAACTCAACGGTAGAGTACTCGGCTTTTAAGTGCGGCTAGCATCTTTTACACATTTGTATGAAGCAAGTGATTCGTCTATACCATCGGTAGAGTTTGTAAGACCACGACTGATTCTGAAAGAAATGAATGGAAAAAATAGCATGTCGTATCAGTGGAGAATTCTGAGAATATTTCATTCTTATCCGATCGGTCCAAAACCTTGTTTGAATTCGTGGCGCGGAACAAAATAAATTCAAAGTTTGGTTGAGTAAATAAATGGATAGAGCCCTGCGGCCCCAATATTATTATAAGATAAGGAAATAAGGAAACAAAAAAAGCAACGAGCTTCTGTTCTTAATTTGAATGCTTGATTTTCCGATCTAATTAGACGTTAAAAATTTATTAGTGCCTGGTGCGGGAAAGTCTTTTCCCCTAAGTGGATTTTCCGTTTTTTTTTAACGAGTCCTAATTATTAGCTATTCTCCATTATGGGATTATGGGGTGGAGATGAATGTGTAGAAGAAGCAGCATATTGATAAAGAGATTTTTTTCCAAAATCAAAAGAGCGATTGGCTTGAAAAAAATAAATAAAAAAAAAAGATTTATAATTAATTATCTTGTTATCCTATCTTGTTATCCTATAAGGAACATAAACAATTAGATGGAAAAAGAGAAGATAGAGAATCCGTTAATGAATTTAACCTGTTTCCGAGGTATCTATTCTTTTCTTACTATAATACCTTGTTTTTACTGTATCGTACTATGTATCATTTGATAACCCAATAAAATAAACCCCCTGCCCTTGGTTCAAATCTAATTTCAAATGGAAGAATTTCAAAGATATTTAAAACTAGATAAATCTCGGCAACATGACTTCCTATACCCACTTATCTTTCGGGAGTATATTTATGCACTTGCTGGTTTAAATAGATCCATTTTGTTGGAAAATGTAGGTTATGACAATAAATCTAGTTTACTAATTGTAAAACGTTTAATTCCTCGAATGTATCAACAGAATCATTTGATTATTTACACTAATGATTCTAACCAAAATCCATTTTTTAGGTACAACAAGAATTTGTATTTTCAAACGATATCAGAGGGACTTGTAGTTATTGTGGAAATTTCATTTTCCCTACGATTAGTATCTTCCTTAGAAAGGTCAGAAATAGTAAAATTTCATAATTTACGATCAATTCATTCAATATTTCCTTTTTTCGAGGACAAATTCTCACATTTTAATTATATGTCAGCTGTACTAATACCCTACCCCATCCATCTAGAAATTTTGGTTCAAATTCTTCGCTACTGGGCGAAAGATGCCTCTTCTTTGCATTTATTGCGGCTCTTTCTCCATGAGTATTGTAATTGGAACAGTCTTATTACTCCAAAGAAATCTATTTCCATTTTTTCAAAGAGTAACCTAAGATTCTTCTTGTTCCTATATAATTCTCATGTATGTGAATACGAATCCATCTTTTTTTTTCTTCGTAACCAATCTTCTCATTTACGATCAACATCCTCTCGGATTCTTTTTGAACGAATGTATTTCTATGGAAAAATAGACCTTTTTTCAAAAGTTTTTGCTAATGCTTTTCAGGCCATCTTGTGGTTATTGAAAGATTCTTTCATGCATTATGTTAGATATCAAGGAAAATTCATTTTGGTTTCAAAAGATACACCTCTTCTGATGAATAAATGGAAGTATTACCTTGTCATTTTATGTCAATGTCATTTTTATGCGTGGTCTCAACCGGAAAGGGTTTATATAAACCAATTATCCAAATATTCTCTCAACTTTTTGGGCTATCTTTCAAGTGTGCGACTAAACCTTTCATCGGCGGTACGGAATCAAATGCTGGAAAAGTCATTTATAATAGATAATACTATGAAAAAACTCGATACAATAGTTCCAATTATTTTTCTGATTGGATCATTGGCAAAATCTAAATTTTGTAACGCATTAGGACATCCCATTAGTA